TCATCCGGGAAAAGCCATCTTTTTCGCAACAATGTCTTTGTCATTTGATCCAATAGCCTTCCGTTAGATAGGAACAAATTGGATAAATACTGATAACTCTCGAATGGAGTATTAGAACGGAAAAATCCATTAGATAATGAACTATTGGTTCTAAGCCATCTCTGGCGATGAATCAACAATTCGAAGTGCTTTTCTTGCGTATTCTTGATAAACCAGCGTTTATATATTGATGTGGGGGGATCCGCTTGGGAAATAAGAAGCCCCTTTGACATCTCTTCATCTGCAAAGAATTCTCGATGTGAAAACACAGAGACAAAGGGCCGATCTTTGAATAGGAAAAAGAGTGGATCCGCAGGGTCCCAAATGAATTGGCTTATTCGAAAAAAGCTTTGTTCTTTGGAAGATCTATCTCGTGTCTGGTACTGCATGGTTCCACTCTGCAAGAACTCCGAATCATTCTCTGGAAGCTCATCCTTTTCATCATAAATGATCCGCTTGCCCCGAAATGACCTGGCCCAATAGGGAAATCCCAATTCATTGGGCTTTTCGATACAATCAAATAGAAAGCCCCAAGGGCGCCATATTCTAGGAGCCCAAACTATGTGATTGAATAAGTCCTCCTCTATCTGTTGCGGGTCGAGGACTCCTTCTCCTTCCCCCTCTTCAAACTCCGATTCGTATTTTTCATGGAGAAATATCTGATCAACGATAGAACAAGATCCATTTTGCATCATATCTAAGGGATTCCTTGGTTTGGGCCGAAGAAGCAATGTCACTCGATCATTATCAAACTGACTGGAATCTTTTTCTGTCCGCGAGGATCCCACCAGAGCGCCTTCTACTTCTAATAGGCCCTGAACTAGATCAGAATCATTCTCAACAAGTCCATAAGAAGTGATCCCATTTTTTTCATCGGGTCCGGGTAGAGACAAAAGGTCTTGAGCGATCGATCCGGCAGAACAACTCAAAAGATAAAGAAGGATCGTTAATTTCTTCATGCTCGTTCCAAGTTCGAAGTAACATTTGTACAAATAAGAATCCCCTTCGTTACATGATTTCTTCTTCATATAGATAGATATAGGATCTATGGGGCAATTACTTAGAAGTACATTTTGTGCAACAGCCCTTCCTATCTGATAGAAAAGGATCCCATGATCCTGAACCGATCTTACCTGGGAGCGCAAATCCCAAGTTTGTCTATGAAGAGCAGAGCTAATTGTATTAGTGTCTAGAATTGATTTCTTCTGTGTAATACTAATCGATAGGGCCTCATTGGTAAGTGCTACAAGATCTCGTACATTGGAACCCATGGTTATGGACCTGAATTCATTAGTATGGAACATTTTCTTTTTCTTTTCCAAGTGAAATCCCCTAGTATACGAAAGGGTGAAAAAGCGCTTTCGTTGTTGTGGAATAAGAAGCCTTCGTATCTTAATGCATGTATTTAATTTATTCGGAGCTATTAGAGCGGGATCCACTTTTTTGGGAATATGAGTCGAAGCAATAACAAGAATATTTTGAGTGGAACATCTTTCACAATCCCTGGAGAGATCGTTCGCTAATAGACCGAGGGATAAGTAATTCGACTCATTCACATCCAGATCATGAATGTTTGGAATCCCTATTATGCAAGGAGACATTGCTTTTGCTAATTCGAATTGAAGGGTGATATAAAATCGGTCTATTTCCGGCATCATATCCATAGTTAGCGCATTCATCCTAGTTAGAAGCTCCAGCTCCGTATCAAGGTCACGATCAATATCGTCACTATCCTCAATATCGTCACTATCCTCAATATCGATATCATCAATAAGAAAACCTTTAGGCTTGTTATCCAGGAACTTGTTCAGAAATACTGTAATGAAAGGAACATAGGAGTTTGCCGCTAGGTATTTGACCAAATAGGATCGTCCAGTTCCTATAGAACCTATCACTAAAATACCCCTAGAGGGGGATAGGGCTAAGCGGAGCGAAAAGGGTTTTCCATGAGATGGGAAATGAAAACTATTAGCCCCACACGAGTTTTGTGAATAAGTGATTGTCTGATAATGAGCAAGGAATATCCGCCTTTCTGCTAAACAGAATGTATTGAACTCATAATTCATTAGATACTTTTTATGAATGTCAACTAAGTATCGTAAGTAAATTGCTCCCGGTTGTTCAATCATTTGATAACCAGAGTCATTCTTTGATAAATGATCACTATGAGTCAAACTCAATAGAATTTGATCAATCCTTTTTTCTGTCGTTAAGGTGGAAAACTGAACCAAGAATTCTCTTTCTTTATCATCAATCGAATCACTGTTCGCGACCCAGGATTCTATTTTATCACCAATCCAATCAACGTTCACATTTTTTCTTTTTCTTATCAATGAATAGATCTCTTTACTTGTATGACTTAGATGTCTCGTATTTTTCGAAAAAGTGATTTGATGGATGGGATTTGGTATGATACTTATGAGATCGATGATATCGATGAGATTGATATTCAAATATTTCT